ACTAGAAACTCACTCATAGGCATCGTTTAAAGCGTTTAAAGTAGAACAGAAAATTGAAAGAAAAACATATTTCAAGAGATCGAATCGATCCTTTTCCAAGCGTGGATAAACAAACCAACCTTTCATCAGTAATCTTCGGGGGAAAATTCCATATGAATTTTCTTGTACCCAATCAAGTACACAATCAAGGGGTTAAATTAGTAATACTCCTTTTCTTTGGTTAATGAAAATGAATTTACGAAGTCAAAATCATGATACGGGTCTGGTGAAAAACTCCAAAGAGTGATTCACATAGAGCTAGGGAATAACCCAACGTATTTGTGGACAGGCAGAGCTTGTTGAAAAACAAATCTCTTTTGTCAGTTTCGTTGTCAACAATGTAAAATAAGCTTTTTCTTCGTATAGACCTAGCAAAGCACAACAAAAGAGAAATAGTCTTCTTTTTCTGTATTCAATCAAGAGAAAAACCCACCCAGATTCTAATAAACTAAACGGAATATAGCAACACTAAGATTAAGATATTCGAAATCCGGAGATGGAAATACTTACTTATCTATTCTCTTACATTTGAATACTTGTTCTATTCTAAATCACTAATAAAAAAATGACAAAAAGACCGCATGATTCTATTCCTAAAAAAATATAAATCTAGAAATCTAATTCAAAAAAAAATTCAAATAATCAAAAGAATAATCGGTTCTAAATTCTTAAACACAAAAGAAAAATTCTATTTTATTTGGAAGTCGTTTTCTTTAGCAAGAATCCTAGGCGAAGACAAGATAATTTATCTAAGCATAATTTATCTAAGCATAAGCATATAGGGTTATACTAACTAAAGAAATGAAATAAAATCGAACTCAAAAAATGAAGTAGACTAGAAATAGGATCCCCGTCAAGTCAGTCGATCAATCTTGAAATGAGATATACCCCGCAATAATCAAAGGAAACTAGATGGTTTCGTCAAAATGAATTCTTCTTTTGACGAAACCATTATGGGTAATTTTACAAGTTCAATTCGAATCGACCAATCCGATCTATTTTCCACCTTCATAGGAATGCGTCTATGTTTTTACTTTACGAATATGATCTTTTTTGGGCATTTCTAATAATATCAAGTCTTATTCCTATTTTGGAATTTTTCATTTCCGGGATTTTAGCTCCCATTAGGAAAGGGCCGGAGAAACTTTCTAGTTATGAATCGGGTATAGAACCAACGAGCGGCGCTTGGTTACAATTTCGAATCCGTTATTATATGTTTGCTCTAGTTTTTGTTGTTTTTGATGTTGAAACGATTTTTCTTTATCCATGGCCAATGAGTTTCGATGTATTGGGTCTATCTATATTTATAGAAGCTTTCATTTTCGATACTTTATTTAAGAATTTAAGAAACTTTACCCATCTATAGCTATCCATCTATAAAATAGATAGGGTATATCTCGCCAAGATAAGATAGATAAAAGTATTGATTATGATCCAGATTCGAAATCATTATGTATCTCGCTATTAATCCATTTATAAAAAAAAGAAAGACCTCGTACAAATTAAACATGTGTCAGGAACCAGATTTGAACTGGTGACACGAGGATTTTCAGTCCTCTGCTCTACCAACTGAGCTATCCCGACCATTCCTAACCTAGCATCCCACCCCTATTTTATTAGATGACTAGGATCTATGTCAATGAAAGGGACAGGGGGGGGGATTAGAAAGTTTTCTCCAAGTCCTGTAATTTCTTGGATCTTCAAAAAGAGGACTCGCTAAGTTTCAGTATGAGTACTCTTATTGAATGTGAATCATTCAAATAGGAATTCCTTGCTTAATTTGGATGTCTATTCTATATCACATGTGATAAGGGAAAGTCATTTATGCCCAAATACGTTTGTCAAAGAATCAGAAAAACAATTTGGAACCGCTAACCAATAACGAAAAAGGGTGATAGGATAACTCTTTGGGGAGTCAAATAGGATTTTTTGGGGATAGAGGGACTTGAACCCTCACGATTTTTAAAGTCGACGGATTTTCCTCTTACTATAAATTTCATTGCTGCCGGTATTGACATGTAGAATGGGACTCTATCTTTATTCTCGTCCGATTAATCAGTTCTTTAAAAGATCTATCGAACTCTGGAGTGAATGATTTGATGAATGAATATTTGAGTCTTTCTGCAATATGGAATCAATTCACACCAATTCTTCCACTTTTCATATTCCAAACTACAGATACAGATTCGGGCCATCATTAATCATTTGATATAGTATTCAATAGATACGTTTATCCTTCATCCTTTCTGAAGTTTCGACGGAAAGATTCCTCAGCCGACGCAATCAACTCCGTTTGTTAGAACAGCTTCCATTGAGTCTCTGCACCTATCCTTTTTTCGTTTTCTGAACCTTTGTTTTGAGAAAACAGGATTTGGCTCAGGATTGCCCACTTTTATTAATTCCGGGGTTTCTCTGAATTTGAAAGTTATCACTTAGTAGGTTTCCATACCAAGGCTCAATTCAATTAAGTCCGTAGCGTCTACCGATTTCGCCATATCCCCTCTATTTTTGTTTTGAGAATAGGATCTTATTATGATATCATTCCTTTTTTCTTTCATTTATACTGGAACCCTTGAATTTATTAGTATAGCGATTACTATACTTGAAAAAAGTATTTTCTTTCTTACCTATAGGAAACCCATATTTCATCCAATCAAATTAAATTTTATTTTTTATGTATCGGCAATTCAATATAGATTGATATATACCCCATATATATCTTTTTTTCTGCCATTTTTCCCATACAATTGGGGATACTTGAACGGTCGATTCTTTTTTTTTTGATGAACTTCCCCTTTTACGAATGAAAGCCGAGGAATGTCTGATTAGTTAGAATTAGTTAGAGTTATAACTAATTAATTGAATTCCAAAAAAATGAAATTCTAGAATTCGAAAATAGTATAGCATAGAAAATAGAGAAGTGTAACAAAAAGAATTTCAAATATCATGTGAATCCAAAATCAAAAAGAAAAATTGACTATCTAAAAATAGTTAAGATTTAGATTGACTATCGAATAGAATAAGATTCGAATACAATTCGAATTTAGAATTGTGATCAAAAATCGAAATTATATATCGCTATAGAAATCGTTCATAATATGAATCTATTCAATATTTATTGGAAATTATAGATTCTATTATTTTTTATATTTCTATAGACACTATGATAGACTATAGTCTATTGAATTCCTATGCAGAGATAATTTCTATTATGCGGGCCCGCTTAGCTCAGAGGTTAGAGCATCGTATTTGTAATGCGATGGTCATCGGTTCGATTCCGATAGCCGGCTTTTTCCTATTTTTCATTTTTTTCTTCAATTTTTCAAAAATGGATAATCTCCCTTTGAAATCAAAGAATATTGAAAAAGTGTTTTCTCCCCTTTTCCAAAATTCACGAATTGATTAACTTATAGGAACTATTCCCAACTATGTCAGGAAAAGGATCTTTTATTTTTATATTATATATATATTTATATATATAATATATATAATTATATAATAATAGAAAATATAATATAATAATACATAGAAAGTTTGAATATTTATCCAACCCATCTCACCCTTCTTTATTTTATTCTTCTTTTTTATTCTTCTTTATAGTCCAAGTACACTACTTCAGCAAACTTCGCTTCATTTAGTTCAGTTTTAGTTTACGTTTATTCTGTAAAATCAAATAAAAAAAAAGAATGAAATGAATTCTAAAAAAGAATAAGGAGTCTTTATGTCACGTTACCGAGGACCTCGTTTCAAAAAAATACGACGCCTGGGTGCTTTACCAGGACTAACTAATAAAAGGCCTAAAGCCAAAAGTGATCTTAGAAACCAATCCTCTTCCTGGAAAAAATCTCAATATCGTATTCGACTCGAAGAAAAACAAAAATTGCGTTTTCATTATGGTCTTACAGAACGACAATTACTTAAATACGTTCGTATGGCCGGAAAAGCCAAGGGGTCAACAGGCCAAGTTTTACTACAATTACTTGAAATGCGTTTGGATAACATACTTTTTCGATTGGGTATGGCTTCGACTATTCCCGCAGCCCGCCAATTAGTTAACCACAGACATGTTTTAGTGAATGGGCGTATAGTAGATATACCAAGTTATCGCTGCAAACCCCGAGATATTATTACAGCGAAGGATGAACCACAATCCAGAACTCTGATTCAAAATTCTCTCAACTCTTCCCCTCATGCGAGAGTACCAAACCATTTGACCCTTCACCCATTCCAATATCAAGGATTAGTCAATCAAATAATAGATAGTAAGTGGGTCGGTTTGTCAATCAATGAATTGCTAGTCGTAGAATATTATTCTCGTCAGAACTAAAACCTAAATTCAAAGAAAAGGGCAAGGGTTTAGTCAATTTTCTTCCCTTTCATCAAATTTAGCTAAGATGAAATAAGAAAAAGAAGGCTTTGATCCCAATTTTCGCCGATTTATGTATCATACATAGACCGAGGGGCTATTTTCATATTCTTTCCAGTATTCTTCCTAGTTTAGCAATTCCGAATAGAGAATCTATATCAATGAAAGGTATAACTCGTGGAAGAAAGGTATCCTTTGATATTTGATCCGTGTTATTAATCAAATGTGTCTATTGAATGAAGGTACGGAAAGAGAGGGATTCGAACCCTCGGTAAACAAAAGCCTACATAGCAGTTCCAATGCTACGCCTTAAACCGCTCGGCCATCTCTCCTACATAATGATTATGTACCAAAAACCGAACGAATAGGGAGTTATTCATATTCGAATATAGATTATTGGATAGGTACGACCAACCCAGTTTAACTAGATATTACAAACAAATAAAAATAGAAAATTTTTCATCAAAGTAAAGAAAGATCTTTCTTTTGAGGTTCCAAAATTTCTTTTCTTACGAAAATTTGTTTTTTCATTTTAATTTAATAAGGGGGAATTCATGTTTGCAAAAATGACTCCTACTATTTCGAATCGATTAAATCAATGAATTAGAACGAATCAACTGATCGACAGGTCTAGATTTTTTAGGCTAGGGTTAACGGATACCTTTCTATCAAAATTCTATATAGACTACGATTCCATACCCTACAAAGTCTCAAATTTATTTCCGGTTTTCGAGTTCTCAACAACAAACCCTCTCCCTTACACCTCTATTCTCGATTCATAAAAGATTTTGTATAGTGAGTTGTATACCTCCTATGTACACAAGATAAAAAAGAGGTGATTATTCTATTTTCATCATAGAATGATTATTCGATCTTTTTCTTCTTTGTATCATAATTAAATCAAAATTTCTCGAGTTCCTCGAATCTGTAACTTCAATGAAATCGGACTAGTTCCCGTTGTTGGTATACTACTACATTAGGATGAAACCGAATCGGGTTGAAATATTTCATATTGATTCCTGTCAAAAAAGAACAAGAAGGTCCATAATCTTTTTTTTTCAAATCAATCCGTTTTTATGTTATTTTGTACTGGATAATTCTTTTCTTTGTGGGATCATTTTCCCACGAGAGGGAATGAGAAGAATTCTAGAATGGATTGCTAGTTATGCCTAGATCACGAATAAATGGAAATTTTATTGATAAGACCTTTTCAATTGTAGCCAATATCTTATTGCAAATAATTCCGACAACTTCAGGAGAAAAGGAGGCATTTACCTATTACAGAGATGGTGTGATTTGATTCTTTTTTTTTCATTCCTCTCGGTCTTACGAAAAAGACACGCGGTTCGGGAAAATTTTTGAAAGAAATCTACGCTTGTTGAAGGTGAAGTTTGGAAATAGAACAATTCCTTCTGTCGTGTATCCTCGATTAATGCAACCTCAGATGCTATGTTTCAATTTGCGATTCTAGTATTGAGCGAAAGGTTATACCCAGAGGTTCTATATTATGGGGCAATCCTACTCCACGAGTACCAATGGACCGCATAAGGGAAGAAAGACTACACCTAGGAATCAACAATACAAAAACCTTGTTAGAAATTATCCCCTTCCTTATTCCTTATTGGGCTCGGGACTAAAAGAATGGTTGAGACAACAAACATCCATCTCGTTCGTACTTTGGATACCAATATAACCATTGAAGGTTGTTGAAGTGACTAATTCCTGTAAATTAGGAGGCGTTGAAAACAAAGAAATTGTTAGAGTTCTCATTTCTATCTAGTCTCAACATCTTTGATGTTAAGAAAAGATCTCTTGCAGGAAGGTTGGCTAGAGATTTCTTGTAAAAACACTAGCTCTGCTCAGTCCATAATGAGAATATTTTCATCTTTTTTGATTTCATCTATTATTTGCCTTATGGACATAAGGGAGGAGCCGTATGAGATGAAAATCTCACGTACGGTTCTGGAACGGAGATTCTTTAGAATTGAATGGCGACCGTAACGGATGTCAGCTCAATCCGAAGGAAATTATGCAGAAGCTTTACAAAATTATTATGAAGCTATGCGACTAGAAATTGATCCCTACGATCGAAGTTATATACTCTATAATATAGGTCTTATCTATACAAGTAATGGAGAACATACGAAAGCTTTGGAATATTATTTTCGAGCACTAGAACGAAATCCATTCTTACCACAAGCTTTTAATAATATGGCCGTGATCTGTCATTACGTGCGACTATCTTCACTATAGAAGTGAAAAAAAAAAAAAGAAAAACATAAGGGGGCTGTCTACATATGCATCGTCTAAAACAACGATTTTTATCAGCTGTAGCAAAGAAAGAAACTTCCTAGAAGTTGAAATATGAAGAAATAGATATACCTAGCTACTTTTTTCTATGGATAAAAAAAGATCTAATTGATAGAGGAAGCACCGTAAAGATCAATGAGCGAGGTTTGAGGCTGATACAATAATAACTGCGTACTTATGTTATGTCATGATGGTAGATATACTTATCTCATGGTGTGAGATAAAAATTAGGAATCGACTTATGTAATAGAGTCGATCTACTAAAGTCTTAAGCAGCGGTGTAGGATCAGATCCCAAAGATAGGAAGTCTTTTCTGTCTTAGGAAGGAAAGTCTTTTTCAAAGATTCTATATAAATTTCTATACGAAACCGAGATAGTTACCTTTCAGAAAATTCTAACGATAGGGGCCATTTTTTCTTCTGAAGGTGGGAAAAAAGATAAAACGAAATAAAAAGAAAACGGATTATTAATCCAAATTTAATCCAAATTTCAGTTTAAAACTCATGCAATAAACCTCTTTGGTTAACCCGAAAAATGATAGATCCATGCGAAATCCCATTCGTTAAATTTAGGTATGGTAACGGGGGCACCAAAAGAATTGATGAGCCGTATGAGGTAGGAAACTCTCAAGTACGGTTCTAAGGGAAGGGAAGGAATGAATCCACCTATTCCGACCGCGGAGAACAGGCCATTCGCCAGGGAGATTCTGAAATTGCGGAGGCTTGGTTTGATCAAGCTGCCGAGTATTGGAAACAAGCTATAACGCTTACTCCTGGTAATTATAT